TTATCGCAAATATCTTACTATTTTTTATTCTTTGTTCAAGATGGATAGTCGCTGGTTATTTTCCATTAAGTAATCTATATGAATCCTTACTTTTTTTAACCTGGACTCTACTGACAATATATTTATATATAGAATCTAAAACAAAAAGTAAATTAATGGGAGCTATTTTAATTCCTGTTGCTTTATTAATAAACGGATTTGCTAATCTAACTCTTTCTGCGGATATGCAAAAATCAAGTCCACTTGTACCAGCCTTACAATCAAATTGGTTGATGATGCATGTAAGTATGATGATGTTAAGTTATGCAACTCTAATTATGGGATCACTACTTTGCATTTTATTTTTAATAATTTCTAAAAATCAAGAAATCAATTTAAAAGCGATTGATGAGTCATACTTACCTTTCTATAATGTAATGGTCGATTATTATGAGGCTCAATTTTTTTCACCGTCGAATGAAGTTTCAGAATTAGGTAAATTAAAACTTTTACATAGTCTTGATAATTGGAGTTATCGAATTATTGGACTGGGTTTTCCCTTTTTAACAATTGGTATTATTGCAGGAGGAGTTTGGGCTAACGAAGCCTGGGGTTCATATTGGAGTTGGGATCCAAAAGAAACTTGGGCTTTAATTACTTGGATTATTTTCGCTACATATTTGCATTCTCGAATAACGAAAGGATGGGAAGGTAAAAAAACTGCTATTTTAGGTTCAATAGGATTTTTTGTTATATGGATATGTTATTTAGGGGTTAATTTTTTAGGGAAAGGTTTACATAGTTATGGCTGGTTATCTTAACAGTTAAACCTCAATTATTAGTTTAAGTATTGATTGTCTATTTGTGGGTCATTCCCTATTAGGTCTTGTGGCTTTGGCGGTTCGAATCCACTATGACCTACAAATCCTAATATGTTTCTTTAAAATCAGTCGAAATACAATTATTAAATTTTCAATCTCCAAAAAATTAAAAACGATTGCTAAAAATGCAAAGTTAACTATAAGTGTAATTTATATCTCAGTACTAATAATTTTATATCTGTCAGATAGAATTTTATCAAAATTGCAACCCCTATTATTTGAGAAATTTTTATATATTATGGGGTAAGATTTTTTTGAATTTTGTAAGGACATAAAAATTTTTTCTTTTTTCGTTATGAGACAGTTCTAAACTACAATGATTAATAGATGAGTTTTATAACTCAACTTAGTCTAGATCGTTAGAATAAGAATGGAACTTTAATAAAATCTAAAAACTTATCCTGCAATATTTTTTTTTAAGTATTATAATATTATGTACAAGTAAACTAGGGTTAGGTATTATGAAAGAAACTATTACGAGTTTTATACTGTTTTAATTGTTTGTAATAGATATATTTTTTTTATTAAGTCTGAACTACGAACTAAATTTCTGATAGACTTACTAATCTGAATATAAATTTTTTTAAACAATGAAATAGTCTAGCCGACATCAAATTACAAAGAAACTATTGCTTTGTGATTCAAATTAATATTTACTAAAATCAGAAAATTTTTATGTCTCATACAGTTAAGATATATGATACGTGTATTGGATGTACTCAATGTGTAAGAGCATGTCCAACAGATGTATTGGAAATGGTGCCTTGGGATGGGTGTAAATCAGGACAAATTGCTTCTTCTCCACGTGTTGAAGATTGTGTTGGTTGTAAACGTTGTGAAACAGCCTGTCCAACTGACTTTTTAAGTGTAAGAGTTTACCTAGGAGCAGAAACAACAAGAAGTTTAGGTTTAGCATACTAAAAAATAAACTTTAGTCTTATTTTAAGAAAATAATTTTGAGTTTTATTATATTGATATTACTATTGGATAAAAATATTTAATATAATAAAACTCAAGGGAAGTAGAAAACTTAAAAGATTTTTAATCTTTTTAATCTTACCTCGAGTATTATGTTACCAAAATATTGTCAATGTTAGAATTACTAAACTTAAAGTTATAGCCGGTGAGTCGTTAGATTTACCGACTAACTTAATTAGTTCTGTGGTTCAGCTATCAATCTATCGCCTATTTAACACCTAAAAAAACCAAGCCTTATTAACCTTTTGTAATCTTTTTATAGATAACTCACATAATCCGAGATTTAGTTTACAGAAATAATTTTCTGTTTATTCTAAGTAAAAGAGTCTATGAGATACTGGAACCAGTTCGCACCCTCCCATTAAATAGTGTCACATTAACAATTTTTCATTTGAACCTATTGTTTTTTCTGGAACTTCATTTTAAAGAATATGGCGGACAGCCTACATAACAGAACATATAATCACAGTAAGAATATTAATGTCCCGTCGATTTAAATCGAGTCAAAAGTTAATTTTTAAAACTAATTTTTTATTTACTTAACTCGAAAAATTCTAGCTCAAAATCTAAAATTGCTCGAGTCGTATTACCGCCGATAAAAACTTTTTTTTGGTCTTGAACAACCCAAATTTGAGAATACGTAAAGTAACTAATTAATGTACTAAGCATTAAGAATCCGAAACCGGTATATATTAAAGGAATACCTGGATCCATTTTAACTTGCAATCCAGTTGAACTGATAATATCCAATATCGAAAATGCGAAGTCTTTTTCAAATGTCTCATTTAACTCTAAATTTCCTAAAAATAGACCAAATTTATTATAGACTGAACAATAACCTTGTAAATTATTAATTAAGATCGTAAATCCATCTGAAAAATTTTGATTCATTGAGATCCATGAAATCCAAATTTTTTCACGTTGATTTAAAAGAGAAATAAATGGATACTGTAAAACTACTGAATTATTATTTTTAATTCTTAAACCAATTAAATTCCAATCAGTTTGATAATATTTAATACCATTAAAATTTGCGGGAGAATTAACATAAATAGTTTTTCGTTTAATTTCATTTCCAGTATTATCTAGAATTGAAATATCAGAATAAAATTGATTAATCGCTTTTCGCTTAGTATAAGTAATCCAAAAATCATTTACTCTAGTAGAAATTTTCGGAATTTTTGTTAATTGACCAGCACTTAAAATATTTTGAATGTGAAAAGTTTCTGTTTTTGGAATTATTTCTTGCGCTTTAAATCCTCCTAAAGAACCTATAACTGAGCCAATTAAAATTAAAATCATACTGAAATGAACAACTATCGGTGCTATTTTGCCAATTATTCCTTTATAACAATAAAGAATATTCTTTTGTTGAAATATTGAATATTTATTTTTTTTTAATTTAAAAAAAAATTTAGTTAAATTAGAATTCTCAAATTGTCGAAAAAGTTTTAATTTTTGAAACTGGTTTGAGGTTCGAAAAAATTGACAACGACGAGCTATTTTTAATGAGGGAACTTGTTGAATTAGTGTACAAGTTAATAAACTTATTCCAAACAGTATGATAAAAGAAATAAACCACCAAGTTTTATAAATATGATCAAATCCAAATTTTAAAATTATATCCCAGGATAAGAAACCAAAAATACGATTTGTTAGTGGATAATTTAATTTATAGGTTTCAAGAGACTGATCTTGCTCAATTATCGTCCCAATTACACTAGAACAAGCAATTAGTAATAGAATACCGATAGCAAATCGAAGATCTGCTAGTGATTTAAAAATACTTTGCTTCATAAGATTATTAATTTGTATAAATATTTTTTGAAGATGCTAATCGAATACGGCCTGATGAAGCCCAATTCTGTAATTTTAAAGTTTGATTGGTCTCTAATTGCGCTAATGGAATTAATTCTTTTAACGCTCGACAAATATCTTCGGTTGTGAATTCGCGTTCTTCATAAAAGGCATGATACATTCCTTCAATAATACTTTGACGAATTTCGGCACCAGAAAAAGATTCAGACATTTGGGCTAATTTTGAATAATCAAACGCATCCCAAGTATTAGGTCGGAATTCTTGAATATGTATTTTAAAAATTTGTTCTCGTTCTTGTTTTTTAGGTAAATCTAAGAAGAAAATTTCATCAAACCTTCCTTTTCTAATAACTTCTAATGGTAATAATTCCACATTATTAGCAGTTGCTACAACAAAAACTGGTTGAGTTTTTTCAGATAACCAACTAATAAAGGTTGCTAAAACTCGATTACTTGTTCCACTATCTCCTTTACTATCATTATTACTGAATGCTTTATCGATTTCATCAATCCACAAAATGCATGGTGATAAGGTTTCAGCTACTTGAATCATTTGCCGCAATCGTGATTCTGATTCCCCTACAATTCCCCCAAAAAGTTTTCCGACATCTAATTTTAACAGAGGTAATTGCCATTCTGTTGCAATAGCCTTGGCTGTTAAAGATTTTCCAGTTCCTTGAATACCGATGAGTAATAAACCACGTGGCGTCGGTAATCCATAATTTGAAGCTTGAATACTAAACGCTGTTTTTCGTTTTTTCAACCACTCTTTTAAATTACCGACACCGCCAATATTTTGGATGTTTTCACCAGTCGACCAATATTCCAAAATTTCGGTTTGACTAATTATCTGTTTTTTCTCACTTAATAAAATCGCAATGCTATTTTCATCAATTGTTTTATAAGTAGCAATAATTTTAGATAAAACTCGCCGAATCCGTTCTAATGATAAACCTTGACAAGCTCGAGTTAAATTTTCAAGAAGTTGTGCATCAACTACTATATTCAAAGAAGTTATCAATCGATTTAATTCTTGATTGATTTCATTTTCAATAGGCAATTGAAAAGAAAGAACGGTGATTAAATCTTGTAATTCTTTAGGTATAGTAATATCAGAGCCAATAATAATTATTGTTTTCGGTTGTAATTTTAGTACTCTACAAATATTTTTTAACTTGCGGGAAATAGAAACATCTGTCAAGAATCTATTGAAATCTTTCAATAGGAAAAGAGCTGGAGTTTCACCTGTCAATCGTTCAATTAACTCAAGCGCCTGTAAAGGATTACGTTTAGCAAATCCTTCATTATTTGGATTATTTGTATATCCATCAATAAAATCCCAACTATAAACGCTTCTATTTAAGTTTGCTTTAATATTTTTTCGAATAACGTATTCAACACGATCTTCTTCAATCGTATTAATATATATAATCGGATAACGGGCTTTTAGTAAAAGAGTTAATTCATCATTAAATTTCATATACTAACTATTTAATAGAATTGTTTCATTAACCTACTATTATACTAATAATAAAAATTTTTTATTTATTATTATAGGAAATAAAAATCATCAATTCTTAAAATTAATTAACTTATCGTTTTATGGCTAATTTTTTACGACCTTTTTTACGTCGATTTTTAATAGTTTTACGACCTTGTGAAGTTGCCATTCGAGCTCTAAATCCTGATAAACGTAAGATAGAATAACATGTTTTATTTGATAATGTTCGTTTTGTCATAATTTATTTATTTATAATAATATTTTTTAAATAACAATATTGGAAATAATGATAACAATGTTCTTACAACATTGAAGAGCGAATCAGATCATAAATAACTAGATGAGCAGTTGTTTGACTTCGATTATAAAACAACTCATAAGCATCATCTTTATATTCAAATAAAGGATTTCTTTGTCCATATCCTCGCCAACCAACAGCGTCGCGTAATAATGACATTTTTTGTAAATGTTCTTTCCAGGCTATATCGATATAAACTAAAATAAGTGTACGTTCTAGTCCTGATATTATCCCTGGTTGATGAATTTCTAATTCTAATGCCTTTGCTTCATAACACAACCAAAATTCTTGGAATAAATAAATTTTTAACTCCAGAGGATCTAAATTGGCAAAATTAGATCTAAGCTTTGGAATTAAATTTAAAATTAAATTTGTTCCAAATAAATTTTCAATAACAGAAATAGTTTGATTATTATCTAAGTTTTTAGATTGTAATTCGGTTATAATTTCTGTTATTACCTGTTCACCATAAGATAAAATTTTATCTCGAACTGATTTACTTTCTAAAATTTTTCGTCGTTCATAGTAAACAACCTTTCGTTGTTTATTTAAAATATCGTCATAATCAAATAAGGATTTACGTCTTTCATATTCCATTTCTTCTATTCGTGTCTGCGCCGAATCTAAACTTTTAGTTAATAAATTAGATTCAAGAGGTAAATCATCAAGTAATTGACTCTCCATAAAGTTTTGAATTTTTGGTCCACCAAAAAGACGTAATAATGAATCATCTAAACTTAAGAAAAATCGCGATAGCCCCGGATCGCCTTGTCGACCACATCTTCCACGTAATTGATTATCTATACGACGTGAATTATTCCGCTCAGTTCCAATAATGTATAAACCTCCTAAATTTTTTACAATTATATTATCTATTTGTTGATTTTTTTTTTCAAAAATTTTTAATTGAGTCATTAAAAATTTAATTGAACATTCGTAGATATTTTTTGGTGTCCGAACTTGATCACTGTCATTTAAAATTTTTAAGACTTGTGTGTCGGATAATTGTAAAAAATCATTATTATTTATTAATGAGTTTAATACACTCAGAAATTTCTGTGAATATACAGACTTATTAACATAAATAGGAAAAATAGAACTTATACTAATTCGTTTAGTCCTATTTTTGTAAAAAACTAAAATATTGTAAAGTTGTTTTCTAGCTTGAAACTCAATATTTCCTCCTAAAATAATATCTGTTCCACGACCGGCCATATTAGTTGCAATTGTAATGCTACCTTTTTTTCCCGCTTGTGCGACAATTTCGGATTCTCGACGAACATTCTCAGGTTTTGCATTAAGAAGTTGATAAGACAATTTATATTCTTTTAGTAACTGAGCTAATAAATCTGATTTTTCAACAGTAGTTGTACCAATAAGAATTGGTTGACCAGTCGCGGAAATAGTCTCACATTCTTTAGCAACTGCGTTCCATTTAGAAAATTGATCTTTATATATTAGATCAGGTAAATCTTGTCGTTTTGTAGGACGAGCAGTGGGAACTTCTTCAACTGATAAATTATAAATCTTTTCAAATTCTATTTCAGCAGTTTTTCCAGTTCCAGTCATTCCTGATAATTTTGGATATAACAAGAAGAAATTTTGATAAGTAATCGAGGCTATAGTTTCACTATTTTCACAAATAGGTAATCCTTCTTTTGCTTCAACCGCTTGATGTAAGCCTTCACTCCATCTTCGGTCAGGCATAATTCTACCAGTGAATTCATCAACAATAATAATTTGATTATTTTGAACAATATAATGAACGTTTATAAAAAATAGTGTAGTAGCTTTGATTGCATTAATAATATAAGGAATCCAGGGATCATTAAGGTTAAATAAATCTTGAACCCCTAAAATTTTTTCAATCTGTAATATACCTTGTTTCGTTAGTATTACATTCTTATTTTTTTCATCTACTTTGAAATGGACATCAACTTCCAAATATTGCGTAACTTCCGCCGCTATAATATATTTGTCAACAGATGTTTCAATTGAGCTTGAAATAATTAAAGGCGTTTGAGCTTCATCAATTAAGATTGAATCTACTTCATCTACAATACAATAATTAAATGGTCGTAGAACAACATCTTGAATATTTAAAGCCATGTTATCACGTAGATAATCAAATCCTAACTCATTGTTTGTTACATAAGTAATATCAGCATCATAATTTTTTTGTCTTTCGCGATTAGTCATATTTTCTTGAATCAAACCTGTATCTAAACCTAAAAATCGATAGATTTGACCCATTGAAACTTGATCACGACTAGCTAGATAATCATTAACAGTAACAATATGAACTCCTTTTTCTGTTAAAGCATTTAGATAAGCAGGTAAGGTAGCCACTAATGTTTTACCTTCTCCTGTTCGCATTTCAGCAATTTTTCCTTCATTAAGAGTTATCCCTCCAATTAATTGAACATCAAAATGACGTAAACCCAATGTTCGTACACTAGCTTCGCGTGTAATTGCAAATGATTCGGCAATAATTGAAGTTAGATTTTGGTCCGTTTTATACTTTTTTTTTAATTCAAATGTTTTTGCTCTTAATTCTCCATCAGTTAATGATTTAACAGTTGTTTCTAATGTATTTATTTGATTAATTAAACTTTGATATTTGTTTATTATGGATTTCTTAGCAAATATATTTTTGAGCATTTTTTACTTTCCCAAAATTATAAAATATATTTTAATTTTTTGTTTCTCAATTACATAGTTTGTAATTATAGTTAAAATTAACCAATAATATTTACTCGTTTTTGTTTAGCGTTTTGATAATCAAATTTTACTGTTCCGTCAATTAATGCAAATAAAGTAAAATCTTTTCCACACCCAACATTACGACCAGGTTTAAATTTCATTCCTCTTTGACGAACTAAGATATTTCCGGCCTTTACTACGTGACCGCCAAATCGTTTAACTCCTAAACGTTTTGAATTTGAATCACGACCGTTTTTTGTACTACCCGCACCTTTTTTATGAGCCATATGTTTAATCCTTAAAATTTTATATAATATTTATATTTTCAATAAGCACCCGCGTAAGTTCTTGTCGATGACCTTGTTTCTTGCGTGTTTTCTTTTTTGGTCGCATTTTATAAACAATAGTTTTTTGACCACGTAAGTGCTCTAATATTTTACCTTGAACTTTTACACTGTCAAGATAAGGCTTTCCAATCAAAATTTCACCGTTATTATTTACAAGTAAAACTCGATTTAATGTAATTTCTTTACCTAAACTAGTTGGAATACGATTTAAATCATAATATTTACCTGTTTCAAACCAAAATTGTCTCCCACTAATTTCGACAATTGCGTATTTCATAATTTAAAATTACTATATCATTAATATAAAACTATGTTACTAAAAAATTTTAAGGAAATCAATTTTTTTAGAACCAGTTAATGTTTTAATGTTCTTAGAGTGTTTTTTAATGTCCATAATTCATTATAAAAAAAATCAAATGCTTTAGATCGATAACAGTCAGGATTGGTAATAATTGATAATGTTCGAGTTATTTTAATGTTTTCAATATTAATAATTTCGATTGTTTTTAATTCAATTTCTTTTTCAATAGCGGAGGAAGAAACAAATGCAGCACCAAGTCCTAAACTAACTGCCGTTTTTATTGCTTCAATTGAATTTAATTGCATTATTATATTAAACTGTTTCGTTTCAATATTGTTTTGAATTAAAATATTATCAATAAATTTGCGAATGGTAGAATTCGAATTTAATGTTATAAAATTTAAATGGTATAAGTCATCTTTATTAATTACTTTTTTATTCTTTATTGCAAACGGATGTGATTTTGGTATGATTAAAGCAAACTCATCTTCTACAAAACTTTCAATTTCTAAATTCTTTTTCAAGCTTTCAGGAACATAACCACCTACAACAGCAATATCAATGTCACGATTTACAACACTCTTAGTAATTAATCTTGTCGAATCAACTTGAACTTTTAAATTTATTTGTGGATAATTTTGAGCAAATAAAGCTAAAACACGAGGCATTAAATATGTTCCAATTGTTTGACTAGCTCCTACCGTTAATTTTCCTCGATCACCGTTTTGAAGATCTTTAATAGCCCGACAACTTTCTTCACATAATGCTAGTATTCGCTCTGAATATTTAAGAAATAATTTACCGGATTCAGTCAATGAAATTTTATTTTTATCTCTATTAATCAACAAAATACCTAAATTATTTTCTAGTGACTTTAATTGTTTGCTTAATGAAGGTTGCGAGACAAATAAAATCTCTGCTGCTCGCGTAAAGCTTTTTTCTGAGGCAATCGCTTTTAAACTGCGTAATTGTTGTAAAGTAAAAGGAAGTGTCATTAATTATGTTAAAACAATATAAATTTTTTTAAATCTAAACAACTAACCAAAAGAACTTACATTATTAATAGAATTTTATAAATTGCGGATGGAGAGACTCGAACTCTCAAAACAAAAGTTACTAGGACCTAAATCTAGCGCGTCTACCAATTTCGCCACATCCGCGATTTCTAGATATTATACTATTATATAAAAGTAACCGCAAGTAAATCTTTAAATCTTAAATAAGATTTAAAGATTTATTCATCTTCATTTAAAGTATAAATAAAACTACTAGCTTGACCTCGTAACACTGATTTAGCTAATGATAAGGCTTTTTGAGCTTCTTTATCAGCTTTCTTCTTCCAAGTCGCCTTACGGGAATTTTTTTTTGATTTTGAGGTCCGTTTTTTAGGTACTGCCATAAAATTACCATTTTAAAATAGTTTATAAAACGAAGTATAAAAAAAATAAAAGTAAAAATCAAGTATCTTCTATGATTGAGTGTATTCTTACTGATTCAATCAATTATTATTAGCTAAGTAACTTAAAAAAAAATCTCATTTAAATTACTAAATTTTTAATTTAGTAATTTTGAGTTAAATATTAAATATCTAAAACTGATTAATTTAGAATATTTTTTTAATTTAATATATGAATGTTTAGAGTTAAAAGGTTTAATTTTAAAAACCTTTTAATTCTAGTTATTTATTTCTCCTCACTAGATTCTACTTTTTCCTCATCTTTACGAAGTGCTGGATCAACTGCACTATAATCGACTGTAACAATAATATTATCATATAAATCGGCATCCACTATAAGTTTAGTTCGTGGATAAAGTGGTTTTGCCAAACATTCTTGAGCTAAGTTGTCTTCTAATAATCTCATAACGGCTCGACGTAATGGACGTGCTCCATATACCGGATCATAACCTTGTTCAATTAAAATTGTTTTTACAATTTGTTTGACTTCTAATTCTATTTCTTTTTCTTTCATTCGATTTTGCAATTCTTTTATCATGAGATCCGAAATTTCTTTTATATCATTTCTTGTTAAATGTTTGAAAATAATAATCTCATCTAAACGATTTAAGAATTCTGGACGAAAATATTTTTTTAACTCTTCATTTACTAAGAAAGATATTCGTTTAAAAACTTCTGAATCTACATCAGAGTCATCATCCGATGATAAAAATTCAGCATTTATATCAAAGTAGCTTTGATTTGGTTTTTTTGATTGAATCCCACTTTCTTTTTCAATAATTTTTGCACCAACATTAGATGTTAAAATGATTAACGTATTCTTAAAATCAATTGTTCGACCTTTTGAATCAGTTAAACGACCATCGTCTAATATTTGAAGTAATAAATTAAAAACATCTGGATGAGCTTTTTCAATTTCATCAAATAACACAACAGTATAAGGTTTTCCTCTTACCGCTTCGGTTAGTTGACCACCTTCACTATATCCGACATAACCTGGAGGTGAGCCAATTAATTTTGCAACAGTATGTTTTTCCATATATTCTGACATATCTAAACGAACCATAGTATCTTCAGTTCCAAACATATATGCTGCTAATGCTTTTGTTAGTTCTGTTTTACCAACCCCAGTTGGACCAGCAAAAATAAAACTTGCAATTGGTCGATTAGGGTTTCTCAGTCCTACTCGAGCTCGACGAATTGCTTTCGATACGGATACAATAGCTTGATGTTGTCCAATTAATCGTTCGTGAAGCGTTTGCTCCATATTTAATAGTTTTTTCGACTCAGATTCTGAAATCTTATTTACTGGAATACCAGTCCAACCAGCAATTACTTCCGCTACATCATCTTCCATAACCATATCAATATGAGCTCGTTTTAAACCAGCTTTTTCATTAATTTCAAGAGCTTGCTTCATAACTTGAATCTGTGTTCGAACTTCCATTTCATATTCTAGTAAATTTGAAGCTGTTTCGAAATCTTGTTGTCGGACTGCCACATCTTTTTCACTTAATGTTTGTTGTAATTCTTTTAATAATAATAATATTCCCTGTGGTAAACGCTTGTTTTCTAAACGAACGCGAGATCCTGCTTCATCTAATACATCAATTGCTTTATCAGGTAGATAGCGATCAGCAATAAATTTGTCAGCAAGTATGGCTGCTTGTTCAATAGCTAAATCATGATAACTTAATGTATGATGTAGTTCAAATTTTGAACGTAAACCACGTAAAATATCAATAGTAATTGCGACACTTGGCTCTTTTACTTGAACTGGTTGGAATCGTCTTTCTAAAGCAGCATCACGTTCAATATATTTTCTATATTCTTCTATTGTTGTTGCTCCAATACAACGGAATTTTCCTCGAGCTAACGCTGGCTTTAAAATATTAGCAGCGTCAACAGCTCCTTCTGCAGCTCCTGCTCCAACTAATGTATGAATTTCATCAATTACTAGAATAATTGTTCCATCATATTGTGCTTCTTCGACAATTCGTTTTAATCTTTCTTCAAATTCTCCACGATATTTAGTTCCTGCAAGTAATGATCCCAAATCTAACGACATAATTATATTTCCTTCTAGGAAATTTGGAACATCTTGGGTAAGAATCAGTTGAGCAAGGCCTTCGGCAACAGCAGTTTTTCCTACTCCAGGTTCTCCAATCAAAACTGGATTGTTTTTACTACGTCTTGCTAATACTTTAATAACTTCAAAAATTTCTTTATCTCTTCCAATTACTGGATCTAATCGTCCTTCAACAGCTTCTTTTGTTATATTATCAGCATATTCATCTAATGTTGGAGTTGTTGTATCACCATCTTGATCTAAGATTCGTTTTTCGACATCTGTTAACGGGCGTAATAATTCTTCTTGATTTTCTTTTATAAGATCTAAAGTTTTTTTACGAAGTTGTGTGATATCCACCCCTAATTTTTCAATAGTACGAATTGCGACACCATCTTCTTCTGCCAGAAGAGCCAAAAGAATATGTTCTGTTCCTACATAATTTTGTCCAATATCTTTTCCTTCTTGAACAGCCATTTCTAATACACGTTTAGCTCGTGGCGTAAAGGGTATTTCTGAAGCAACAAAACCGGTACCGCGACCTATATAATTTTCAACCTCTTTTCTAGCTTTTTTTAAAGTCACTCCTAATGATTTTAACGCTTTAGCCCCCATTCCTTGTCTTTGGCCAACAACGCCTAAAAATAATTGTTCGGTTCCAACAAAATTATGTCCCATTCTTCGAGCTTCCTCTTGAGACAACATAATAACTTTGATAGCCCCTTCTGTAAATTTTTCAAACATAACCGATTCCTCTAAATTGAATGACCAATACGATTTCTATTCACTTAATTTTTGACAAAGGTTTTAGATTTAAACCACTTTACAACAATATATATTGTAATAATGATTGTTATTAGAATTTAAGTTTTGTATAATTATTATTTTAATACTTAGATTGGCGGTATGGCCAAGTGGTAAGGCAGTGGATTGCAAATCCTCTATCCCCAGTTCGAATCTGGGTGCCGCCTCTAAATATTAAGTTAGAATATTGCCTTTTTTTATAATTTTGTTTATAATACAGTAATTCGCAAAAGGGGATGTGGTGGAATTGGTAGACACGACGGACTTAAAATCCGTTGCCTAGTGATAGTGCGTGAGGGTTCAAGTCCCTCCGTCCCCATTATAAATTTTTTTGGATTTGATTTAAGCTTTGACGTTGTACTTTGTAAAAATTACTTAGTTTTTCACATTTTACTAAATTTAAAACTTTAAGTTAGTTAAAGTTTTATTTTTTTAATAATTTTATATTTAACAAAATTTTCTTACGTAAATTACGGTATTCTTCATATAAACAAACATTTTTAGAATTTATATTGTTAATTTTTAGCGTATGTTAAGCATTAACGTTTCGCTTCTACCAATTTTCAACTGCAGTTTTTTAAGTTTCTCAGAAATGGTAATGATTTTATGTTTCTTAATTCGGAAGTTTCTCTACGTAATAATGTTTCAATAAAGGATAGATTCTATCCTTTATTGAAAGGCTATTAATTTATAGTATCAACTTAAAATTAATACGTTAATTAATAAGATCTGCAGTTAATGGTGCATTCTATTCGCGATACATGTCAAATATATGTTTTTTAAAAGATAATTTATTATAATAAACAAATTCGATATAAAACACCCGGAGGTAAATCTGACTCCGCTAATAGATCAAAAATATTTATATTAGAATCGTAATAAATATCTATAATTCGTTTATGCATTCGTAATTCAAAATGTTCTCTTGAATCTTTATCAACATGTGGCGATCTTAAGACGCAATAAATTCGTTTATCTGTCGGTAATACTACCGTTCCTATACTATTCAATTCACTTTTTTTTGCAAGGTCAACAATTTTTTGACACGAAACATCTAAAAGTTGATGATTAAAAGACTCTAATCGCACACGAATTTTATCATTCGTTTTCGTTACCATAATATTTCATACTTATTTAACAATTTTAGATACTACACCTGCACCAATTGTCCGACCTCCTTCACGAATAGCAAACCGCATACCTTCTTCAATTGCAACTGGATAGATAAGTTCAGCTGTCATTTTAATACGATCACCAGGCATTACCATTTCTACGACTGATCCATCATCAGCTGTAAATTGCGTAATTGAACCGGTTACATCTGTTGTTCGAACATAAAACTGTGGACGATATCCCGTAAAGAATGGAGTATGACGACCACCCTCTTCTTTTGTTAATACGTAAACTTCCGCTTCAAAGTCCGTATGTGGCGTAATAGTACCAGGTTGCGCTAATACCATACCTCGTTCAATATCTTCACGTGTAACACCACGTAATAAAATTCCAACATTATCACCAGCAAACCCAGAATCTAACGTTTTCTGGAACATTTCAATACCAGTGATAGTTGTTGTTTGAGTATCTGCAATACCAACAATTTCTACACTGTCACCAACATTAATAGTTCCACGCTCAATACGACCTGTAGCTACAGTTCCACGACCTGTAATTGAAAAAACATCTTCAATTGCCATTAAAAATGTCTTCTCAGTATCACGTTCGGGAGTCGGAATATATTCATCAATTGCATCCATTAACGCATAGATTTTATCAACCCAAGGATTATCTCCACGTTTTAATTCTGGATTCGATGAAATAGCTTCAATAGCTTGTAAAGCTGACCCGGCACAAATTGGAATATCTTCACCTGGAAAATCATAAGTTGAAAGTAATTCACGAACTTCTAATTCTACTAATTCTAATAGTTCGGCATCATCTACTTGGTCTTCTTTATTTAAAAAAACAACAATTTCCGGAACACCTACTTGTTTTGCTAATAAAATATGTTCACGTGTTTGAGGCATCGGACCATCCGCAGCTGATACAACTAAAATTGCTCCATCCATTTGCGCAGCACCTGTAATCATATTTTTTACATAGTCAGCGTGTCCTGGACAATCAACGTGGGCATAATGACGTGCTGCTGTTTCATATTCTACATGAGCTGTATTAATTGTAATACCACGAGCGCGTTCTTCAGGTGCACCATCAATTTCTGAATAGTCTTTAACAACACTATTTCCGTCTAATGCTAATGTTGCTGTAATTGCTGCTGTTAATGTAGTTTTTCCATGATCTACATGACCAATTGTACCAATATTTACATGTGGTTTTGTACGTTCAAATTTTTCGCGTGCCATTATTAAGTTTCCTTAAAAATTTATTTGTATATATCTATCTATCTATTATATTAAGCTTTTAGCGAGATTTAATTTTAGTATTAATAACGGAAATGAGCAAAAGCTTTATTTGCTTCAGCCATTTTATGTGTTTCTTCTTTTTTCTTTATAGTATTACCTATATCATTAGCTGTGTCAATTATTTCACTTGCTAATTTTATTGACATAGTTCGACCTACACGTTGTTTAGCATAACGAATAATCCAACGTAATGATAAATTTGTAGCTCGAAATCCATTAACTTCAACCGGTACTTGATAAGTAGAACCACCAATTCGTCGAGCTTTTACTTCTACAACAGGACTCGCATTTTTAATAGCTTTTTCAAAAACTACTAATGGATCTTCATTAGTTTTAGTTCTAATAATTTCAAATGCACCATTTACAATATTTTGGGCTAGATTTTTTTTACCGGATTTTAAAATTCTTGTAATTAATAAACTGACTAAATAACTATTATAAGTTGGATCCGGTTTAGGAAACCGCTTTTTTGAGATGTTACGACGTGACATAATATAAATTTTTTAAAAAATATATGTTATTCTTTATTAAATTAAGTAAAATAGATTTCGTTATTTTAAAAGAAAGTTTTTATAGCCTCTTAAATAGAAAAAATCTTAAAAAACGTAGCCTAAATTCAATTCAAACTACCTTAAATTACATTTTAATAGTTATGAAACATTAAAAAATTTCAAATATTTATTTACTTGTTTTTGGTTTCTTAACTCCGTATTTTGAACGACCTTGCGTCCGATTCTTAACACCACCACTATCTAAAGCTCCACGAACAATATGATAACGCACACCAGGTAAATCTTTAACTCGACCTCCTCGGATTAAAACAACTGAATGTTCCTGTAAATTATGACCGATTCCCGGAATATAAGCTGTAACTTCAAAACCAGACGTTAATCTTACACGTGCAACTTTTCGAATTGCTGAATTTGGTTTTTTTGGCGTGGTAGTATAAACTCGAGTACAAACTCCACGTCTCTGAGGACAATTAACTAATGCAGGTGATTTAGTTTTTTTATTTATTTGTATACGTCTTGAACGAACTAACTGTTGTATTGTTGGCATATATTTATATTAAATATTAGATAAATATAAAATTCTTAAAATATTAATTAATTTTCAATTGATTTTAACCCATACTTTTTCATGAATCGTTCTACACGGCCTTCACTATCAATTAGAGTTTGGGAATTTGTATAAAATGGATGTTTTGTTAACCAGACATCAACTTGTAGCTCCCGCTTGGTTGAGCCAACAAAACCAATAGGTTTTCCATCACAAAAAACAGGAGCTTCTTTAGACCAAGTAGGATGAATCTCGGGTTTTGGCATAATTGTATTTTAATATAATTTATCGTTTTGAATATTGTGGTGCTTTTCTTGCTTTACGTAATCCATATTTTTTACGTTCTTTAATACGGGCATCGCGAGTTAAAAAGCCATAAGGCTTTAAAATTGAACGATTTTGTTGTTCCATTTTACAAAGTAATCTTGCTAATCCTAATTGAATAGAATCTGTTTGACCAGTAAGCCCTCCTCCTTTTGCTAAAACAACAATATCAAATTGTTTTTCTAATTTTAATATTTTTAACGGAGCCCAAATAGTTTCTAAGTATGTTGTATTATATTGCAGATATTTTTCACCAGGAACTTTGTTAATAATAATTTTTCCTTCACCTGGAATAAGAAAAACTCTTGCAACTGACTGTTTTCTTTTTCCAACACCAATTTTATCTTTTTGGAAAATATATTCTAATTTATTATCCATAAAACTTTTTTATAAAATAACTAATTTAGGATTTTGTGCTTTGTGTGGATGCTCAGAACCACGATAGACTTTTAACCGTGTATACATTGTTCTTCCTAATGCACCTTTAGGTAACATACCTTTCACAGCTTTTTCAATGATTCGTTCTGGAATTCGTTCTCGCAGTGATTCAATAGTTTCCCGTTTTGAACCGCCGGGTCGACCTGAATGAGAAAAATATACTTTTGACTTATTTTTTGAACCAGTTAAACGAATTTTTTCAGCGTTTGTAACAATAACATAATCGCCCATATCAACTGAAGGATGATAATCTATCTTATGCTTTCCTATTAAAATTGACGCAATTTCGGTAGATAATCGTCCTAATGATTTTTGATCGACTTCGACCCAATACCACTTTTTTTTGCTATAATTATAAGATGGGATAAATGTATCATTCATAATCTTTTATCAATAAAAAAATAATTACTGTAATATTATTCCTAATTTATTTTTAAGGGTTACGAAAAGCTCATCGGCAGATTTTCGACCAAAATTTTTAAGTTCTTGTAATTTTTCAGGAGAATATTCTAATAAATCGGCAACTGTATTGATCTGCGCTCGTTTTAAACAATTATAAGCTCGAACTGATAATTGTAACTCTTCAATTGCAATATTAGTATGTGGATCAATTGGAGTATGTGAAATTTCTTTTTCGGGTTGATTGATTTCGTGAATAAAATTATTTTCTGTGATTGAACTGAATAAATTAACAATAAATTGTGACGCCTCAAAAATTGCATCTTCCGGTGTGATACTTCCATTTGTCCAAATATCTAAAATTAAACATTCAGTAACTTCATTAGAGTTATCATAAACGTTTTCAATTTTAAAATCTACCTTTTGGATAGGCATAAAAATAGCATCCATTTGTAGAAAATCATCTAACTTATCATGAAAAGTATGACTAGCTAGTTTATAACCTATCCCATATTCAAATTTAAATTCTATTTCTAAGATATTTGAACTAGAAGTCGTTGCAATATAATGATTTGAATTTATAATTTCAAGTCCCGAAGGTAATTCAATTAAATTTGCAGTAATTACAGTTGGCTCTTGAATTTTTAATCGTCCAAATTGTGGTTCTTTAATTTTTCCTTTTATAACAATGCCTTTTAAGTTTAACATTAATTCGAGAATATCTTCTCTAACCCCTTCTATCGTTGAAAACTCGTGCGTTACACCAGCAATCCGAACTGCAGTAATTGCAGTTCCTCCTAAATCTCCCAATAATACTCTTCGTAAGAGATTTCCAACAGTTACGCCTTGACCTGGTTTTAAGCTATTCACTAAAAATTGACCATAATTAGATCCTGCATGTAATTTTTCAGATTTAAGACATTTAATAGAAAGATTTGTCATACTTTAAATTTATTTTTAAATTGTGATTAACATAACTTTCAAATTTTAATATATATATATATATATATATACTAAACACGACGTCGTTTTGGTGGACGACACCCATTATGAGGGACGGGTGTAACATCTTGAATTGAAGTAATATTAAATCCTACACTTTGAATTGATCTTATTGCTGTTTCACGCCCTGAACCTTGACCTTTAACTAGGATTTCAACACTTTTTAAACCTGAATTCAATGCTTCTAAAGCTGCTTTTTCTGCTGCGGTTTGGGCGGCAAAAGGGGTACCTTTTCGTGCTCCTTTAAAACCTGTACTGCCAGCAGAAGCCCAAGAAATTGTATCTCCTGTTAAATTTGTTACTGTTATTATTGTATTATTAAATGTTGATTGAATATGAACAACACCGGCAGCAATATTTTTTTTTTCTTTTCTCGATGTTGTTTTACGGATTTTTTGTGCCATAATAAATAAAAATTTAAATCAATTTAACGTTAATTAAGAATAAAATTATTTCTTTTTCCCTGTAACAGTTTTCTTAGCTCCACGACGCGACCGAGCATTCGTTCGTGTACGTTGACCTCGAACAGGTAGACTATTCCGATGACGTTGACCTCTATAACAATTTATTTCATTTAATCGTTTAATATTTAAACCATTAAATCGTCTTAAGTCTCCTTCTAATTGTAAATTAGAATCTTCTAATACTTTACGTAATGCAATTGTTTCTTCGGTTGTCAACTCATTTGTTCGCGTTTCATCACTAATATTTGCTAATTCGATCAAAGTTTTTGCTGTTTGGATACCAATACCATGAATATATGTTAAAGCATAAGCAATCCGTTTATTTCTTGGCAAATCTACACCTATTAATCTAACCACTTGATTAACTCCTTTAAATTATTACCCTTGACGTTGTTTATGTTTCGGATTTGGACAAATTACCATAATTTTTCCATTTCGCTTAATAACTCGACATTTGTCACACATTTTTTTTACAGATGGACGAACTTTCATTGTAAATTTTTAATTAATAAGTATTTTTTAATTTGTTTAATTGAACATATCATCATATATATTTGAAAGAAGTATACTTCTCACTTCTCTTGATAAATCAAGTATTACACCGACTAAAATTAATAATGATGTTGTTCCTAAACCATTGAAACTTGAAATGTGTAAAATTGCTTCGACTAGATTGGGTAATGTTGCAACTATTGCCAACATAACTGCTCCGAAAAATGTTACACGTTTCATAACCTGTTTCAAATAAAATGTAGTTGCTATACCAGGACGGATTCCTGGTATACTGACAGCCATTTTTTGCAACTGTTCTGAAATATCCTTAGGATTAAGAACAATAGTTGAATAAAACGAACTGAATATTAGAATTAATGAAAAATAACTAGTCCAATAAATAAATTTAGATGATTTCACTAATAATGGAAGAGTTAAAATTGGTATATTTCCAACGCTACTTATATAATTTGGAATTACTAGTATTGCTGTTGTTAAAATAATTGGCATAACTCCAGCTTGATTAAAACGCAATGGAATATAATTATTTTTTTGTAGATCAGATGAAACAGATGATGTTTGACTTAATTGTCGTGATGATATTAAAGGAATAATCCTTACACCTTCTTGTAAAAAAACAATTCCACAAATTGTTACAAAAAATAATAATCCAATTAGTAACCATTGAATAAACCCAAAACTTTCATTATTTTCTAAAATTAGTTTTTTACTAAAATTTGGTAAGCTTGATACAATATTGGTATATATTAATAATGAAGCTCCATTTCCAAGACCATATTCCGTAATTAATTCACTAAGCCACAAAACTATCATAGCTCCAGTTGTTAACCATATAATTATTTCACCAGCTAAGACTAAATCCCAATCAAATAGAGCCCGTTTTAAATAAAACGCAATACTAAAACTTTGAATAAGAGCCCACGCTAATGTAATTAAACGTGTTAACCTCGTAATACTTCTTTTTCCTTTACTGGTACCTTCTTTTTGTAGTTTTCCAAGACTAGGAATCAGACTAACTAATAATTGTATTAAAATTGAAGCATTTATATATGGAAATATATTTAAAGTAAACAATCCGATTACAAACGTATCATTACCTGAAAAGGTACTTACCAGACTTTTAGTAATTGTATGCCGTTGAATATAAAAAGCTAACTGTCCATGATCAATTCCTGGAACGGGTAAAAAAGTCCCCATTCGAATAAATATTAATATTCCTAAACTTAGTAGAAGACGTTTCAATAAAATATTATTATCACCCGGTTTTTTAATTTCCATTCCTATGATTTATAATTTTAAAGTTATAACTGTATAATTATTTTGAAACAATATCACGATTTTTTGCTACTTGAGACTGAGTAGTCAGGTTTTGTAAAGCATCGATTGAAGCTCGTGCATTATTTAATAAATTATTTGAACCTAATTGTTTAGCAATTACATTCTTAATTCCTACTACTTCAAGAACTGTACGAACAGCGCCACCTGCAATTACTCCAGAACCTTCAATTGAAGGCCGCATAATAATTTTACACGCCCCAAAATTACCAGTTACATTATGTGGAATACTTAATGCCTTTGTTAATGGCACTTTTATTAAATTTTTTGCACCATTTGTTTTTGCTTTTTTAAAAGCGTTAACAACGTCATCTGCTTTAGCAACTCCTACTCCCACTTGACCATTTTCATCTCCAATTACTACAATTGCACGAAAACTCAATTTTTTTCCACCTTTTGTTACTTTAGACACACGACTAATTTTTATTAATCGTTCAACGAACTTTCGCTTCTTTATTGGTTTTTGACGTTGTGGATTTTTTTTTGCTTTATTAACTTGTTTTAAATCAGTGTTCATAAAAATTGATTAAACTTATAATTTTAAGATTTTTAATTAAAATTGTAGACCACCGGCCCGAGCTCCATCCGCTAATGCTTTTATTCGACCATGATAAAGATAAGGTCCACGATCAAATACTATTTTAGTAATATTTTGTTTAAGACTAAGCTCGGCTAATTTTTGACCCATAAGTCTTGACGCGTAACAAGTTCGACCATTTTGAACATCAATTCGAATATCTCGATCTAAAGTAGAACAAGAAACAAGGGTATTTGAATTTGTATCATCAATAATTTGTGCATAAATATTTTCATTTGAACGATATACTGATAACCTTGGTCTTTCTGAAGTTCCTTTTATTGACCCTCGTAAACTTTCACGTTTTAATTTCTTATACCGACTAGGTTTTAATTTTTTATTTTTATTTTTCAGTTTCCATAAAACACGTTTTGAAAATTTCATACTTCTGTTTTTTATGTTTAGATTTCTTTAAAATTCTTATATTTTATTTTTTACCAGATTTTCCAGCTTTCCGTCTTACAATTTCACCTTCATATAAAATTCCTTTTCCTTTGTATGGTTCAGGTGGTCTCCATGAACGAATTTGAGAAGCAAATAAACCTAATTTTTCTTTATCACAAGCTTTTATATTTATTGTTGTATTTTTAACTACTTCAACCGAAACCCCTGATGGGATTTCCATTTTAACTGGATGACTATAACCTAAATTCAATACTAGAGATTGACCTTGAACACTTGCTCGATATCCTACTCCTTGTAAATTAAGAGTAATTTTAAATTGTTCAGAAACCCCTACAACCATATTATTAATTAATGTTCGATATAAACCATGTAAAGCACGATTTGTTCGTGTTTGATTTTTTAAACTGACAACTAAAGTACCCTCATTTTGCTCAATTTCAAACATTTCTGGAATTAAATTTTGCAATGTACCGAATTGTCCTTTTACAACAAGTTCTGATCCATCCCAACTAATATCCACATTTGCTGGTACTTTAATTGGTAACTTTCCAATACGTGACATATAATAATTCCAATTACCAAATATAACATAAAATTTCACCACCAATTCCAAGTTTTTTTGCTTCTAGGTTTGTCATTACTCCTTGTGAAGTTGAAATAATTGCAATACCTAAATTTGCTAAAACTTTTGGTAATTTTTTTGCACCTGTATAAACTCGTAAACCAGGTTTACTTATTCGTTCAATTTTTGTAATAACTGATTTCCTTTGTTTACCTTTATACTTTAAAGAAATAAGTAAATAATTCCGTGAATTTTCAGTATAAATTTCAAAATCTTCAATAAAACCTTCATCTTTAAGAATCGAAGCAATAGCTAAAGACATTTTTGTAACAGGAATTTGCACAATTTGATGCTTAACCATCGTTGCATTTCTTATTCGAGTTAACATGTCTGAGATGGTATCGGTTACCACATTTTTCTCCTTTTATCTTTTTTGTTAAGCTTTTTTAATCATGTGACCATCGTTTTCTACGAAGATGTTTTTTTCTTTCCCAAGATGTATTTATTTCAGAAAGAGTTGAATACTTTTCATACGATCCACAATCATTTAATGGAAAGCGTAAAAAATTAAAAAGTATCATTCCATTTAATGTTTTCTCCATTGTTTTTAATTTTGATTTTGAACCAGTTGAAGATAAAACCAAAGTTATAGTAAAACCTTGAATTTGATCAACATCTTCATATTCAATTTCTGGAAAAATCAACTGTTCTTTTAGTCCTAAAGTATAATTACCTGCTTTATCAAAACTTCTTACAGATAAACCTCTGAAATCACGGATTTGTGAAAATGTAAAAAATATAAGTTTTTTAAGAAACGCATACATTTTTTCACCTCGCAATGTAACCGTAAGACCTAATTCCATGTCATCACGAATTTTAAAAGTAGCAATAGCCTTTTTTGATCGTGTGATGATAGGTTTCTGTCCAGTAATTTTAGTAAATTCTTCAATGCTTTTTTTTAAAATACTACTGTTTTGTGCTGCTAATCCTAACCCACGATTAATTTGAATTTTTTTAAGTTTAGGTATCTTATGTGGGTTATTAAACATAGAAGGATTAGTTTTTCTTAAAACTGGCCGGATTCCTTCTTCGTATTCTTTTTTTATATCTTCCAGTAAACAATTTATCTCGGCTATTTCTTCTAATGACTGATAGTTACGCATATTAAATTATGACTCTTTTAAATTTAATTTGACATTTGAATGATGAATAGGTGCTTCAAACTGTTTAATTTCGCCAACATCACCTTCCTTAGTAGGCTTAACATGTTTAAATTTAAAATTGATACCTTTAATTACAATTTTTCCAGTATTACGATACAATTTTATAATTTCACCCGTTTTATTTTTATCAGAACCTGATATAACTTTAACATTATCTCCAATTTTAACATGCATTTTTTGTTTTTTTCGCATTTATAAAACCTCCGGTGCCAACGAAACAATTTTTGAGAAATTTTTCTCACGGATTTCTCGAGCGACAGGTCCAAATACCCTTGTTCCACGCGGGTTATTATCTAAATTTACTATTACAGCAGCATTATCATCAAATCGTATATACATACCATCTTGACGACGGATTGTTTTAGAAGTACGGACTACAATTGCTCTTACAATATCTGAACGTTTAACCGGCATATTAGGTATGGCTTCTTTTACCACTCCGATAATCGTGTCACCAACTTTTGCATACTTTTGATTTCCACCTAAAACTCGAATACACATAATTCTTCGTGCTCCAGTGTTATCCGCTACTGTTAATATTGTTTGGGGGTAGATCATAAATTTTAATCTTAACTAACTAAAGAGGATTTCGAAATAATTTTGGCTAATTTCCAGCGTTTATGTCGACTTAGAGGTCGGCATTCTTGTACCAGAACTTGATCGCCAATGTTACATTCACCTATTTCATCGTGAACTAAATATTTTCTTGTTTTTATCATAGTTTTGGAATAAATTGGATGTGAATATTTATTTTCCACTTTTACTACAATGGTTTTTTGCATTTTATTACTTACTACAATACCAACTTTTTCTTTTACTGGCATTTAAAACTCCTTAATCATAGTTTTTATCTAACTTAACTTTTTCATCTCTGATCCATGATATAAGTCTTGTAATCTTAAAGTCATAACAGTCTTTAAATGAGCTAAACGTCGTTTTGCATGTTTAATCTCATGAGATTTAAACGGTTGTCGAGTAGCCTTTTTAAATCTTAAATCGAATAATTCTTTTTCTGTTTTAATAATTGTTTCAGATATTTCAGTGTCTGAAAGGGATTTAATATCAGTAATTTTAGATAGAGTCATAAATTATTAAATTTTGTTTTTAATAATAAATTTTGTTTTGATTGGTAATTTATATGCTGCTAAATTTAATGCAGCACGCGCAATTTCTTCAGGAACAGAAGCTATTTCAAATAAAATTGTTCCTGGTTTAACTACAGCTACCCAATAATCAACTGCACCTTTTCCAGAGCCCATACGGGATTCTGCAGCTCGGGCCGTTACTGTTTTATCAGGAAAAATCCGTATCCATAAAGACGCACCACGTTTTGTATAACGAGTGATTGTTCTACGTGCCGCTTCAATTTGACGAGATGTAATCCATGATGGTTCTAAAGCTTGTAATCCATAGTCACCAAAAGAAATTTCATTACCGCGCGTAGCTTTACCTTTCATACGATTCCGATGAAATTTTCTATATTTTGTTCTTTTTGGACTTAACATAATAAACTTGTTTAATAAAATATAGGTTCGTTTAAATATATAAAACTTTTAGTTATTTAGGTAAAATCTCACTTTTGAATAACCAAACTTTAATACCTAAAACCCCATAAATGGTATTTGCTTCTTTTGCTGAATAATCAATATCAGCTCTTAAAGTTTGTAATGGTACGCGACCTTTTCTAATCCATTCACTTCTAGCAATTTCAGCACCATTTAATCGACCTGAAACTTGAATTTTAATACCTCGAACTTGATCTTCTTCAGCACTTTCCATTGCTTTACGGATTGCGCTTCGAAATGCTACTCGTTCTTCAAGTTGTTTTACAACTAAATCAGCAATAAGTGAAGCATTTAAATTAACTTTTTCTACTTCAAGAATATTGATAGTTACTTGTCGATCATTTGGTAACAATTTTTTTATGTTAGTAACTAAAGTTTCAATTCCAGATCCAGCTTCACCGACTAATGTTCCAGGTCGTCCTGTTTCAATATTTAACTCAATTTGATTTCCTAAACCATTCCGTTGAATAGTAACATTTGAAATACTGGTTGTCTTTGTCAATTTATTAAGATATGTACGAATTTGATCATCTTCTTGTAATAAAGATGCGTACTGATTAAATTTTGCATACCAACCAGATTTATGCTGTTGTGTTATTCCTAATCTAAATCCTAATGGATGTGTTTTTTGACCCACGGAATTAATCCTTTTAATTTTAATATAATTGATAAAGTTGTTTAATTATACAGATTTAACAACAACCGTAATATGACAAGTCGGCTTTAAAATAGCATTTGCTCGACCTTGTGCACGTGGTCGAATTCGTTTTAGTTTTGGTCCTTCATTTGCATAAGTTTGCTCGATAATTAATTTTTTTTTGTTTAAAGCATAATTATTTTCAGCATTCGCTGCTGCCGAATGGACAACCTGCCATACAGGACCTGCAGCATTATAGGGCAAAAATTCTAATATCATTAGCGCTTCTTGATAGGAACGTCCACGAATTTGATTTAGAACTCGTCGTACTTTTTGTGGAGACATCCGAATATATTTTGCGACTGCTTTCACTGACTGAGTATTAGACATAAAATATTCTCCTTAATTTTTTTCTCTCATACATATTAATTTTCTAATCCATCATTAGAATAAAAAACGAATTTTTAAATGTTATCAATTTTATTATTAGAAAAATTCGATTAGAATTTAATATCCATATATAACCGTATTTTTAATAGAATTATATAGTTCATATTTTCTATTACATGAAATTTACTTAGTAACTAATAAATTTGTTACTTCATTCATTTCTGTCTAAAATTTTTACCACGTCTCATTCTCACGCGAATTTTGGAGTCAGGTATAAACCCTAACTTAATTGTTATATAATTTGAAAATTGGATATGTCGAGATGAAGTATCGAATCGAATTGGTCGATTAACATTTGAATATATTTTTATGTCAAACTTTTCAATCCATAATTTTTTAAGACTTATATCATAATTATTATGAACATAAAAAATGGCTGAATTTAAAATTTTTACGAGAAAATTTTGTTCTACTAAATTTTCAATACATAATAATGAATTTATTGCGTAATAAAAAGAACAACTCTTAATTTTCTTTATTCTCGACATTGTCGTATACGATAACATCTTTTCATATCTGGCGTTAAAAACTACTTCTTGATTTTTTGCTCTTGTTTTCAAAATCGCTATCTCGAATTCATCACATCTCGGATGCAATTGATAATTATATTTAGGCTTATTTTTTTTCAAATAAAACGGTTTTTTTTTTGCTCAAGTATTTTAGCGTATGTCCAATAATCTAAATTCTTATCCATAATTTATGTAATAACGTTTTTAGTAATAAGCTTTATTATTATTATTAATTTATAAAATCAAAGATTGATAAGTTATTTTAACGTTTTGTTTTTCGATCAGTTTTAATATGCGAACGAAATGTCCGAGTATTAATAAATTCTCCTAACTTATATCCGACTAATTGATCAGAAATAAAAAGAGGTACATGTTGTTTACCATTATAGACAGCAATTGTATGTCCTACCATATTTGGTAAAATTGTTGAAGTTCTCGACCAAGTTAAAATTGTATCTTTTTTACCTGTCTGGTTCATTTGATCAATTTTTTTTAATAAGTGGTAGGCAACAAAGGGTCCTTTTTTTAGTGATCTTCCCATTTTAAAGAGATTCCAATTAATTTTTAGTTTCTTATATTATATTGTTAACAACGACGAAGTATATAAACATCACTGAGTTTTTTATTATTTCGTGTTTTTATTCCTAAAGCAGGTTTACCCCATGGTGTTAATGGTCGAGTCCGGCCTATCGGTGCACGCCCTTCACCACCACCATGTGGATGATCACACGGATTCATTACTGAACCACGTACTGTTGGACGTTTCCCTAACCATCGTGTCCGTCCTGCCTTTCCGCTTTGAACTAAAAATGCATCATTATTACTAACTTCTCCAATTGTTGCGAAACACTCTTTTCGTATTAAACGAATTTCTTTTGATGGTAGTTTCAAAGTTATATAATCACCTTCTTTTGCTAAAATTTTAGCTGAGGTTCCGGCAGCGCGGACAATTTGACCACCCCGGTTTGGAATTAATTCAACATTATGAACTACGGCACCTAAAGGAATTTCATTTAATGGTAAAGTATTTCCAACGGAAAGTGGAATGTTTGATCCAGAAATAATAGTATCACCAACATTTAAATTATTTGGATGTAAAATATACCGTTTTTCTCCGTCTTTATAATAGACTAAAGCAATACGAGCATTTCGATTCGGATCGTATTCAATAGATGCTACTATTCCTTCTATATTATGTTTATTTCGATTAAAATCAATTAAGCGATATTTTCGTTTGTGTCCACCACCACGATGACGAACAGTAATAATACCTCGATTATTTCGTCCTTTTTTTCGATGATTTTTTCGAATTAAACTTTTTTCAGGTTTACTTCTTGTAATTTCATCAAATGATGAAAGAGCTCGATTTCTGGTACCTGGCGTATATGATTTATAAAGGCGAATACTCATAAACTTGATTAGTTAATATAATTTTAATTTTCTGTAAATAAGTTTATTGTATCACCTTCGGCTAACGTTACAATTGCTTTCTTATATTGTGATTTCCAACCAACGTATTTACCTACGCGTTTCTTTTTTTTTGGAAGATGACAGGTATTAATTTTTATAACTTTTACGTTGAATAGATATTCAATAGCTGCTTTAATTGTAACTTTATCTGATTTCGGATTTACAATAAAACTATACTGGTTATTTTCTAATAGTCGGGTAGCTTTATCAGTAATAACTGGATATTTTATTATATTAATATTGCTACTAATAGGGTATACTGAATTAATCACAATAAATCTCCTTTATCTCACTGATCGCTTGAGGTGTTAACAAAATTTGCTCTGCTTTTAATAAACTAAGCGTATTTAAATTTGAAGACAAAATTAATTCTACATTTTTTACATTTCGAGTCGATAATTTTAATGGTGTCGTTTTTTGGGAAACTATAATTAATACCTTTTGTTCTAACGATATACCACATTTTTTACAAAGATTAAAAAAAGTGCGTGTTTTTGGAGTATCTATTATGTTTTCAAAATTATCTAAAACCGAAATAAAATCCCTTTTATTGTAAAGTAAGGTTTGAAGAGCTAATTTGCGTTCTTTTTGATTCAACTTTAATGTTGTTATTTTTGGTTTTGGACCAAAAATAATACCACCACCTTTCCATAAAGGTGAACGATTTGAACCAGCACGTGCCCGGCCGGTACCTTTTTGACGCCAAGGTTTCCGACCTCCACCTCGAACTTCACTTCGTGTTCGCGTTGAAGATGTACCTTGTTTTTGATGAATTTGATGTCTTGAAATATCCTTATGAATTAAATAATTTCCAGACTTTTCAAGAACATTAAGTTCTAATTTACATTCATTAGTTAATACTTGTCCATCTACATCCAATACATCGTATGTAATAAATTTTTGAATAGTCATAATTTATTTCGCTATATCCCTTCTTTAAATGATATTAATAAAGCTAATTAGAAGGTTTAATACTAAGTAAATTGCCAGGTTTACCTGGAACAGATCCTTTTATTACTAAAATGTTTTCATCTGTATTTACTTGTAGAATTTTCAGTTTTCTAATATTTGCATTTTTGTTGCCTAATTGACCAGCCATTTTTTTCCCCGGTAAAACTCGTCCTGGTGTTGTCCCCATACCAATTGATCCTGGTCCTCTATGATTTTTTGAACCATGACTCATTGGTCCACGACTAAAATGATGGCGTTTTATAAGACCAGAAAAACCTTTCCCTGAACTTTTACCTGTTACATCAACAAATTGACCTGATGTAAATGATTTGACATTTATTATTTGACCCACTTCAAATTTCTCGGGGTCATTAACACGAAATTCTTTAAGATATTTTAGCGGTTGAATATTTGATTTTTGTAAATGTCCTAACTGTGGTTGTGTTAGAGATTTATTTGATACATTTCCGTACCCAATTTGAATTGCATTGTATCCATTTTCTAATACTGTTTTAATTTGTGTAATTACACAAGGACCAACTTTTATAACAGTAACAGGAACAATATTACCTGACTCATCAAAAATTTGAGTCATACCGATTTTATTACCTAATAGACCTAAAGACACAGTATTTCTCCAGTTAAATAAATTAACGTTGTTTAATAGAGTTTAAAGTTTTGTTAATTATGAAATAATTACTTATTAGTAAAGAATAAAACAATTTAAATTGTTTTATTAATAAAAATTAATTTAAAAAATAAAAATTAATTTGTCCAGATAAGGTACATTAACAATATTATTAATAATTAATTCTACGGAAGATATACTAGTAATTTTTGTGCGTATATTAAGTATATTTTTAGTAATTAGACATTAAAAAAAGTTTTATGGGAAAAGTTGTAGGTATTGATTTAGGTACTACAAATTCAGTAGTAGCTGCTATAGAAGGTGGAAAGCCAAGTGTAATTGTAAATGCAGAAGGTTTAAGAACAACTCCTTCAATTGTTGCATATACCAAAAAGCAAGAATTATTAGTAGGTCAAATTGCTAAACGTCAAGCTGTTATTAATCCAGAAAATACATTTTTCTCGGTTAAACGCTTTATAGGTTCAAAAGAATTCGAACTTTCAAAAGATGCTAAAAGATTACCGTATAAAGTAACTAAAGATCAGAATGGAAACATTAAAATTAAATGTTCTTCTTTAAATAAAGAATTTAGTCCTGAAGAAATTTCTGCTCAAGTACTACGTAAATTAATTAATGACGCAAGTACTTATTTAGGACAAGAAGTAACTCAAGCCGTAATAACAGTACCAGCTTATTTTAATGATTCACAACGACAGGCAACAATCGATGCTGGTAAAATAGCTGGGATTGAAGTTTTAAGAATTATTAATGAACCAACAGCTGCTTCATTAGCATATGGTCTGGATCAGAAACAAAATGAAACAATTCTCGTTTTTGATTTAGGTGGTGGTACATTTGATGTTTCGATTTTAGAAGTTGGAGATGGAATTTTTGAAGTACTTGCTACCGCTGGTGACACAAACTTAGGTGGAGATGATTTTGATAAAGTTTTAGTAAATTGGCTTCTTGAAGACTTTGAAGAAAAAGAAGGGATTGATTTAGCTGAAGATATTCAAGCATTACAAAGATTAACTGAGGCGGCTGAAAAGGCAAAAATGGAATTATCGACCGTTGAGAAAACTACTATTCATTTACCATTTATTACTGCGGACAAAACTGGTCCGAAACATATTGAAAAAGAGTTAACACGAGAAGTTTTTGAAAAACTATGCAATAGTTTAATTGAACAGTGTCGTATACCTGTTGAAAAAGCATTGAGTGATGCTCGACTTGAAAAATCCGATATTAATGAAGTAGTATTAGTTGGTGGTTCTACTCGAATTCCAGCTATTCAAAATTTAGTAAAATCAATTACTGGTAAAGATCCAAATCAAACAGTTAATCCTGATGAAGTTGTAGCAATTGGAGCAGCAATTCAAGCTGGAATTTTAGCTGGCGAAATCAAAGATGTGTTATTATTAGATGTAACACCTTTATCATTAGGGGTTGAAACATTAGGTGGAGTTATGACAAAAATTATTGCACGCAATACCACTATTCCAACTAAAAAATCAGAAATGTTTTCTACCGCTGTTGATAATCAGACAAATGTTGAAATTCATATATTACAAGGTGAACGAGAACTAGTTGCTGATAATAAAAGTTTAGGTAATTTCCGGTTAGATGGTATTCCAAACGCTGAACGAGGTGTACCTCAAATTGAAGTTACATTTGACATCGATGTTGATGGTATTCTTTCTGTAAAAGCAAAAGAATTAGGAACTGGAGTAGAACAAGCGGTTACTATTCAAGGAGCATCAAAATTAGATGAAAAAGAAGTAGAACAAATGATCGAGTCAGCTGAAAAATATGCCGCAGTTGATAAAGAAAAACGTAAAAATATTGATTTAAAAACTAATGCCGAAGCACTATGTTATGAGGCAAATAAAGAACTTCTTCTACTTAAAGATAGTATATCTGATGCGGAAAAAGAAAAAGTTACTAATTTAATTGAAAATATTAGAGAAAATATTAAATCAGAAAACTTCACGGATTTAACACAACAAACTGAAGAATTAAAAGTTACAATGAAAGAGATGTTAGATGCACATCCTCTTATTGACAAAGGAGATTCAGATAAAAAAGATCCTATGTCTAACTTAAATGATATTTAATTTTTAAAAAAGTTATAAAGATTTAGTCTGAAAAAAATTTTTTCGAAATAAAAGAATGACAGAATGACAGAATGATCTTTAGATATCATTTTAGCTAATTATTTCGGATTCTCATTTTTAAATCAAGATTAATTATCGGTAAATTTTAAGAAAATTAGATTTAAGTTTCAAATATATATCATATATATTTGAAATTTAAATCTAATCTTTTCCTTGATCTACAATAATACACTCTGTAGTTAGAATCATACTCGCAATCGATGCTGCATTTTGTAATCCAGAACGAGTGACTTTTGCTGGATCAACAATTCCAGCTTCATACATGTTAGTAAATATATTTTTTGCTGCGTTATAACCAATTTCAAAATCTTGTTGTTGGACTTGTTCAACTATAACTGGACCATTAATACCGGCATTTTCGGCAATTCGTTTTAAAGGAGCAGTAATTGCTCGTGATATAATAATTGCTCCAACTAATTCATCTTCTTTCAAATTATTTTTTGCCCACGTTGTAACATTTTCTGATAAATGAGCTAATGTTGAGCCTCCACCAGGTACTATTCCCTCTTCCACTGCAGCTCGAGTTGCATTAATGGCATCTTCAAGGCGTAATTTTTTATCTTTCATTTCAGTTTCAGTTACAGCTCCAACTTTAATTACAGCAATACCTCCAGAAAGTTTTGCAATACGATCTTGTAACTTTTCTTTTTCATATTTAGTATCGGCTGAATTTATCTGTTTACGTAATTGTTCACAACGAATTTTAATTTCATCTTCTGTTCCCTCTGCAACAATCGTCGTCGTATCCTTATTTATAATGACACGTCGGGCTTGACCTAATAAGTTCAGTTGTATATTATCCAAACTTAAACCTGCATCTTGGGTAATTACTGTTCCTTTAGTTAATACAGCAATATCTTCTAACATTAATTTTCGAAGTTCGCCAAATCCTGGTGCTCTAATTGCTACAGCATTAACAATACCACGTAATTTATTAAGAATTAATGTGGCTAATGCTTCTTTTTCAACATCTTCTGCAATAATTAATAATGGACGTTTTGTCTTTGCCACTTGTTCTAAGATTGGTAATAAATCTTGTTGAACTAACGTAATCCGTTTATCAGTTAATAAAATTAGAGGATTATCGTATAAAACTTCCATTTTCTCAGTATTAGTAATGAAATAAGGCGATATAAATCCTTTTTCTAATTTCATTCCTTCTGTAATTTCTAATTCCGTAATAATACCTTTCCCTTCTTCTAAAGAAATAACCCCTTCTTTTCCGACTTTAGATAAAGCATCTGCAATTAATGATCCGATAATCTCATCATTTCCAGCAGAAATTGAAGCTACTTGTTGAATAGATTGAATATCTTCAACCGGTTGAGCAAATTCATTAATAAGAGTTACTAAATATTGTGCAGCCTTTTCCATTCCTAGTTTAATTGAAATTGGATTTGCGCCAGCTGCGACATTTTTTAATCCCTCTTTAACCATTGCATAAGCTAAAACTGTTGCTGTTGTAGTTCCATCTCCAGCAACATCATTTGTTTTTGCCGCTGCTTGACGAATTAATGAAACGCCGGTATTTTCAATATGGTCTTCTAAATTTATTTCCTTTGCAATTGTGACTCCATCATTGACAATTTGAGGAGAACCATATGCTTTTTCTAAAACAACATTTCTACCTTTTGGACCCAATGTTACAGAAACAGCTTCTACCATTATTTCCATACCTCGTTCTAATGCACGTCTAGCATTGTCTTGGTATAATATTTTTTTTGCCATAATTTAAACGTTAGTAATTAATTTATTAAAGGTATTTTAATAGAAAATAGTCTCTTTACCAAATGTTTGTACTCGAATAGTATGCGAATTTTCAAATATTTTGCAAGCTAATTTACGTATTCAATTAAAATTATATTTACAAAAACCTTTACTAAACAAACGGTTTATCTGTATTATTAAACTAAGTATTATGGTTTGGGCTTGTAGCTCAGTGGACTAGAGCACGTGGCTACGAACTACGGTGTCAGGGGTTCGAATCCCTTCTTGCCCAGTATTTAGAGTGATCGAATCTATAAATTATTTTTTTGAATTGATATTCATTTTCATTCTTTCAACCATATTACTATTTTGGGGTGTCGCCAAGCGGTAAGGCTGTGGACTTTGACTCCGCCATTCGTAGGTTCGAATCCTGCCACCCCAGCTGTGCCGATTTTTATTAAATTGAAAAAACTGCAGTTAAAATACAATTTATAATATAATAATATTATACTTTTTTCGATATTTAGAAGGATAGATTCATGGAAGCTAAAATCCAATTCATAAAAGGGTTAGATGAAAAAGTGCTACCGGAAGTAAGATTAACACGGTCACGAGATGGAAGTACGGGAACTGCCACATTTCGATTTAAAAATCCAAATATATTAGATAAAAGTACGGCTAAAGAAGGTGAAATCACGGGGATGTATTTAATTGATGAAGAAGGTACACTTGAGACCCGCGATGTTAACGCTAGATTTATTAATGGGAAACCAGAAGCGATTGAATCAATTTATATAATGAAAAGTCCTGAAGCGTGGGATCGTTTTATGCGATTTATGGAACGTTATGGAGAAAATAATGGTTTAGTTTTTACTAAAGCAAATTAATTTTAGAAATGTATAGTAATGAAGAAAGAAATATTTCATAGCATTAATTTAATTAATTAGTAATTATTGAAATTATTAATTGTAAGTATTTTATAGAAAAGTTTACACTCAGTTGTTTTGAAGTAAAAAAATAAATAATGTTAAATATTACCGCAACAGTAAATCGAATCGAGAGTTTATTTATTGAAGAAACTATAACTTTACTATGTATAAGGTAGAAACCCTTTGATAATTCTATAAAAGTTTATAGAATTATCCACCACCAACAATTGTTACAATTTCAATTTTATCATTACTGTTAATATAAATTTTTTTCCAATTGTTTTTCGGACATATATAATTATTATATTCTATTACAAGTAAAGATAAATTATAATCAAAATACTTTAATAAATCGAAAATTGTAAAACGGTTTTGGCTACTATAATTTTGACCATTTAAAGAAAAAGTTTGAATTTTTGTCATTTTTAAACTATTTAATAAATTTTTATACTAGAGACTGGACTTAGGATAATATAACCTGATAAGGTATGAATGTAAATAATTATAGTTTTTTGGCGGGCGTGGCCAAGTGGTTAAGGCAGTGGGTTGTGATTCCACCATTCGCCGGTTCAAGTCCGGTCGCTCGCCCTATTTAAATTATTTATAATCTTTATTTTAAGAAAAAAAATTTAAAATCAAAATTATTTATATGGCACGTTATCGTGGACCTAAATTACGAATAACAAGACGGTTAGGCAGTTTACCTGGCTTAACACAAAAGCAGTCAAAAAAAACAAATCGACCAGGTAAACCTGGCCAAGGTGAGAAAAATAATATTACCGCTAATAAGAAAATGACCGAGTATGGTTTACGTTTAGAAGAAAAGCAAAAACTGAAATTTAACTATGGTCTAACTGAAAGTCAATTGTATCGTTACATGAAAGAAGCTAGACGTCGCAAAGGTATTACTGGTTTAATATTATTACAATTACTTGAAATGCGTTTGGATAGTATTTGTTTTGCATTAGGATTTTCTCCAACAATGGCACATGCTCGTCAATTAGTCAATCATGGACATATTACAGTGAATGGAAAAGTTGTTAATATTCCAAGTTTTCAATGTCGTTTAAATGATATAATTGGAGTTAAACAAAAACAAAGTTCATTAAGTCTGGTTGAAAAAAATGTAAAAGTCGCAAAATTTGTTGATTTACCTAATCATTTAGAATTTGATCAGTCGAAATTAGAGGCTAAAGTAATAAACTATTGTGACCGCGATGATATACTTTTAGATTTAGATGAATTATTAGTTATTGAGTATTATTCTCGTCGTTAAATTTTTTCTCAACAATTATTATTATTTCAATTAAGAATCATTAATATTATGTTAAAATTAAGATTAAAAAAGACCGGTAGAAAAAAACAACCATCATATCGTTTAGTAATAATGGAAAATAAAAGTAGACGAGATGGACGTCCAATTGAACAAGTTGGGTATTATAATCCTATTACAAAGCAATCTTATTTTGAGGTAGAGAAAATTATAAAATGGATAGAAATTGGTGCCCAACCCACACGTACAGTTCTGAATTTATTGAAGAAAGCTGAGATTATAAACGTTTAAAAATATTATTTTAAACGTTTATAAATTCTCAAATTAGAATCACTAACAAACTCAAAAATTTAATTTAAATATTAAACTAATTTTTTCGATAAATCGTTCAGTTGAATATTACAGTCGATTTTTAGTCAAGAATCTATTTTAAATATTTAAATTAGTTTTTATTCCAACGCTCTAAAACAAGAGTGTTTGACCCATCATTATTTTGTTTATATTGAATTGGTTGAAAACCCAGTTTTTTACTTTCACCAATAATAACTTCACCGGCATATTGTTGAGCAATTTTATCAATAAAAATTTCTATTGGATATGGTTGTTTCCAATAACTCATATCAACAATTAATTCATATTCTTTTCCATTCCAACAAAATTCAATATCATAGTTATTTTGTTGTGGAATTACTAAATTAACATTGTAAACTTTAGAATCCGAATGTTTTGTTAATTTTTTTTGTCTTTGATTAACAATTTTAAGTTTATTTAAAGCTTTCTCTAAATAAAATAAATTTTGAAACCGTGTCTTCATACTAGTAAAATGTGACATATTTTTTTATAATTTAATTGTATATATAGATATATTGATTTTTAAAAATGAGTTAAGATCAAATAGTAAAATATATTTATACTCTGAAAAAGTATTTAAGTAAATTTAAATAAACACGTTTTCATTTTTAAAAATATTCCTGTACAGATTTTCCAAATCGAACATTTAGAGAATGTGATAATAATGTTATAAATAGTATTCCCATTTTTTCTTACAGAACAAATCTTTTAAATTTATCAAGTTTTTCTTTTAGATGAATTGGTAATTTTTTATTCTTGAATATTGAGTTTTAATATTTTAAAATTACACAATAGTAAAAATTCCAATTATCCAATAAAATCAATAATATGGATAAGGTATTAAAATAAAATTTAATTTTCTAAATATTAGTATAATTGAATATACCCATATTTTTAGTCTATATTTATTTAATATTAAAATAAATTTTACAAAATAAAAAATTAAACTTTTTTAATTTCTATATAACCCTAAGTTAACTTTCTATATTAAAATATTATTATTATTAAAATCTATAAAAAATTTAATCGTAAACGTATTCAAAAAAATACAGAGAAAAATTTTTATAATTAAATTTTTTCTCTGTATTTTTGAATAACTACATGTTTAACGTGAAAGGCGTTGAATTTGTTGAATTAATAAACGACCGATATTGTATAATGCCCAAGATGCGGCAACTGCAACTGGGGCTAGAATTACAAGTAAACGAGTATCCATAACTGATAATCCTTTAAAAATTTACGATAATTGATAAATAACATTATACTTGATAATATATAAAAATAAGAAATATTTTTCTAATTTTATTTGAAATTGTTAGATTTCTCGATCATATTTAAAATATTTGTTTATCAAGTAAAAATTTATGAAAATTCCTAAATTGATTATTTATCGAAGATCATTAAAAATTATCGATATTTCTATTTAAATATCTATACATTTTTCGAAAAAATAAAAAGTACATAAAATATAACTTAATCTCTTAAGTTTGACGATTGATACTTTACTTTTATTATAAAAATAAACTTTTTTAGATAGAGTTATAAAACTTGACACTAAAGTTGATGTACAAGTAATATGATTAGTAGAAATTATTGTTGTAAACGAAAAAATTTATGTCTGGAACAATTAAATATGAAATGATGATTCTTTTAACAGAAAAAATTAACGAAACCCAGTTAAAAACCTGGGCACTTAATTTTGCAAAAGGATTGCAATCTTTAGGTGCATCTGAAATTTCTGTGATCTCGCGTGGTAAACGAAATCTAGCATATTCTGTTAAAAACCAGAAAAAAGGAAATTTCATTCAAATAAACTTCTTAAGTATGCCAAAATATATCAATGATTTTTCTCATCAGTTAAAATTTGATACTAATGTATTAAAGTTCTTAGTTTTAAATAAGAAACATTAGTAATAAACTAATAAATTTTCTTATTTAAAATTACTTGAATATATAGTAAATAAATGGTAAAGTATGAGAGGTTATAATTTCCTCAGTAGCTCAGTGGTAGAGCAATCGGCTGTTAACCGATTGGTCGTAGGTTCAAGTCCTACCTGGGGAGTATTAAATAAACATTAAAAAATGATGAATAGTTTGGATAAATTAAAAATTGCGAATAAAGTATTCAGTTCACGTTTAATGTTAGGTACAGGAAAATATAAAACTGTAACTAATGCTATTGATAGTATAGTTAAAAGTGAATGTGAAATTGTAACAGTCGCTATTCGCCGATTACCTACTAATATTAATCGCGATAATGCTAGTTTCTTAAATTCTTTAAATTGGAAAAATTTATGGCTACTTCCTAATACTGCTGGTTCGCAAACGGCAGAGGAAGCAATTAGAATGGCTTTTCTTGGTCATGAATTAGCTTGTCAAATAGGTCAAGAAGATAATTTTTTTGTAAAACTCGAAGTAATTTCGGATCCAAAATATTTATTACCAGATCCGATTGGAACATTAAAAGCTGCTGAATTTTTAGTAAAAAAAGGTTTTACCGTTTTACCCTACATTAACGCTGACCCAATGCTAGCCTTACATTTAGAAGATTTAGGTTGTGCAACAGTTATGCCATTAGGATCACCTATAGGATCTGGACAAGGGTTGACTAATATAACAAATCTTCAGATTATTATCGAAAACGCTAGTGTTCCAGTCATTATAGATGCGGGAATTGGAACACCAAGTGAAGCCGCGATGGCTATGGAATTAGGAGCAGATGGAGTATTATTAAATACAGCTGTTGCTCAATCCAAAAACCCGGAAAAAATGGCCACTGCAATGAATTTAGCTGTTAAAGCGGGGCGTTTAGCATTTATGGCTGGACGTATGGAAAAAAAACAATATGCTATTGCAAGTTCACCTCGTACTCATATTAGTCAAATATTTTAGATTTAGTCAAAATTTTTCAGATGGATTTACGATCTTAATTAATAATTTACAAGGTTATTGTTCAGTCTATAATAAATTTGGTCTATTTTTAGGAAATTTAGAGTTAAATGAGACATTTGAAAAAGACTTCGCATTTTCGATATTGGATATTATCAGTTCAACTGGATTGCAAGTTAAAATGGATCCAGGTATTCCTTTAATATATACCGGTTTCGGATTCTTAATGCTTAGTACATTAATTAGTTACTTTACGTATTCTCAAATTTGGGTTGTTCAAGACCAAAAAAAAGTTTTTATCGGCGGTAATACGACTCGAGCAATTTTAGATTTTGAGCTAGAATTTTTCGAGTTAAGTAAATAAAAAATTAGTTTTAAAAATTAACTTTTGACTCGATTTAAATCGACGGGACATTAATATTCTTACTGTGATTATATGTTCTGTTATGTAGGCTGTCCGCCATATTCTTTAAAATGAAGTTCCAGAAAAAACAATAGGTTCAAATGAAAAATTGTTAATGTGACACTATTTAATGGGAGGGTGCGAACTGGTTCCAGTATCTCATAGACTCTTTTACTTAGAATAAACAGAAAATTATTTCTGTAAACTAAATCTCGGATTATGTGAGTTATCTATAAAAAGATTACAAAAGGTTAATAAGGCTTGGTTTTTTTAGGTGTTAAATAGGCGATAGATTGATAGCTGAACCACAGAACTAATTAAGTTAGTCGGTAAATCTAACGACTCACCGGCTATAACTTTAAGTTTAGTAATTCTAACATTGACAATATTTTGGTAACATAATACTCGAGGTAAGATTAAAAAGATTAAAAATCTTTTAAGTTTTCTACTTCCCTTGAGTTTTATTATATTAAATATTTTTATCCAATAGTAATATCAATATAATAAAACTCAAAATTATTTTCTTAAAATAAGACTAAAGTTTATTTTTTAGTATGCTAAACCTAAACTTCTTGTTGTTTCTGCTCCTAGGTAAACTCTTACACTTAAAAAGTCAGTTGGACAGGCTGTTTCACAACGTTTACAACCAACACAATCTTCAACACGTGGAGAAGAAGCAATTTGTCCTGATTTACACCCATCCCAAGGCACCATTTCCAATACATCTGTTGGACATGCTCTTACACATTGAGTACATCCAATACACGTATCATATATCTTAACTGTATGAGACATAAAAATTTTCTGATTTTAGTAAATATTAATTTGAATCACAAAGCAATAGTTTCTTTGTAATTTGATGTCGGCTAGACTATTTCATTGTTTAAAAAAATTTATATTCAGATTAGTAAGTCTATCAGAAATTTAGTTCGTAGTTCAGACTTAATAAAAAAAATATATCTATTACAAACAATTAAAACAGTATAAAACTCGTAATAGTTTCTTTCATAATACCTAACCCTAGTTTACTTGTACATAATATTATAATACTTAAAAAAAAATATTGCAGGATAAGTTTTTAGATTTTATTAAAGTTCCATTCTTATTCTAACGATCTAGACTAAGTTGAGTTATAAAACTCATCTATTAATCATTGTAGTTTAGAACTGTCTCATAACGAAAAAAGAAAAAATTTTTATGTCCTTACAAAATTCAAAAAAATCTTACCCCATAATATATAAAAATTTCTCAAATAATAGGGGTTGCAATTTTGATAAAATTCTATCTGACAGATATAAAATTATTAGTACTGAGATATAAATTACACTTATAGTTAACTTTGCATTTTTAGCAATCGTTTTTAATTTTTTGGAGATTGAAAATTTAATAATTGTATTTCGACTGATTTTAAAGAAACATATTAGGATTTGTAGGTCATAGTGGATTCGAACCGCCAAAGCCACAAGACCTAATAGGGAATGACCCACAAATAGACAATCAATACTTAAACTAATAATTGAGGTTTAACTGTTAAGATAACCAGCCATAACTATGTAAACCTTTCCCTAAAAAATTAACCCCTAAATAACATATCCATATAACAAAAAATCCTATTGAACCTAAAATAGCAGTTTTTTTACCTTCCCATCCTTTCGTTATTCGAGAATGCAAATATGTAGCGAAAATAATCCAAGTAATTAAAGCCCAAGTTTCTTTTGGATCCCAACTCCAATATGAACCCCAGGCTTCGTTAGCCCAAACTCCTCCTGCAATAATACCAATTGTTAAAAAGGGAAAACCCAGTCCAATAATTCGATAACTCCAATTATCAAGACTATGTAAAAGTTTTAATTTACCTAATTCTGAAACTTCATTCGACGGTGAAAAAAATTGAGCCTCATAATAATCGACCATTACATTATAGAAAGGTAAGTATGACTCATCAATCGCTTTTAAATTGATTTCTTGATTTTTAGAAATTATTAAAAATAAAATGCAAAGTAGTGATCCCATAATTAGAGTTGCATAACTTAACATCATCATACTTACATGCATCATCAACCAATTTGATTGTAAGGCTGGTACAAGTGGACTTGATTTTTGCATATCCGCAGAAAGAGTTAGATTAGCAAATCCGTTTATTAATAAAGCAACAGGAATTAAAATAGCTCCCATTAATTTACTTTTTGTTTTAGATTCTATATATAAATATATTGTCAGTAGAGTCCAGGTTAAAAAAAGTAAGGATTCATATAGATTACTTAATGGAAAATAACCAGCGACTATCCATCTTGAACAAAGAATAAAAAATAGTAAGATATTTGCGATAACTGAACTAAGTCGACCTACTCTTGAAAAGCTGTTTGTTCCTTCTAAGAAAAATAAACTGATCCAATAAACAGTCATTGAAAACAATAAAATTCCAAAGACTATGTTAGATGAAAAATTTTGAATATTATTCCAGTCCATTACATTGTTCCAATAAAAATTTTTATATGAATTATTTTATAGTATATTATTCTACTAAAAATAGATTGATTTGATCAACTATAATTTAGTTATTTTTAAAATTAGTTTAGAACTCTTTTTTATTTTTTAATTTGATATCGGCTAGTCTGCACTATTTTACACTAGTTAATAAAATTCTAAATGATTAAATTAAATCAATAAAAATAGACCAAGGTTCACTTTTGAAAATTGGTAATAGTT